TCAACGGACCCTTTTGAGTTTATAAAAAATTTTTTGGATTTGGAATTGGCACAAACACCTGTTTTTTTGTGCACTCTAGTGTATTTATATCTTAATTATAAGTTTCTAGATGGAACCACGTTATGTCTTACAAAGAGCATATTACGATTATTCGATTCCAAATCCAAATCGCACGAGTGCTTATTACTAAGAGACATACCAGTATCACTATTTAGTCAGTCGCGGGTCTCTTTTCAATTTTATAAAGTAGAGAAACTAGATATATCTAGTTTCTCTACTCTTTTCTCATTTATCCCTACGGAAGACCAGACAAAATAGAACCATCTTAGAAGGTTGAAAATGAAATTGATTTATTTTTCCAAGAAGAATGATCGGACTGATAGGGACAACAAACAATTCGTTATAACAAAAAACGAGTCTTATTATTCGAAACGCCTCGTGATCTTCAACCAATTATGAGCTTCAATATAATTCCCGGGAGTAAGTGCTATAGCTTGTTTCCAATACTCAGCGGCTTGGTCGAACCAAGCCTCTGCAATTTCAGAATCTCCTTGTCGAATGGCCTGTTCTCCCCGGTCGGAATAGGTGGGTGAATTCCTTCCCTTAGAACCGTACTTGAGAGTTTACTGCCTCATACGGCTCATCATTCGGTATCCCCTTTTAATCTACCATATCTAATCTAATTCAACGAAGGTTATCATAGATCCAGAGACAGACCCATCTCCTTTTTATCGGGTTTAACTAAAAGAGATTAATTATATAAGTTTTAAACGAAAATTTGGATTATTAATCGGTTTTCGTTTTATCTTTTATCCCACCTTCTGAAGACTAAAACATGTGTATTTTTTTTATTTACTTATTGTATCGTTAGAATTTTCTGAAAGGTAACTATCTCAATTTCATATAGAAATTTATATAGAATCCTTGAAAAAGACTTTCCTTCATAAGAAAGAAAAGACTTACTCTCTTTGGGATCTGATGCTACACCGCTGCTCCCTCGTGGATCAACTCTATTACATAAGTTGATTCCTAACTTTTTTCATATCATGACAATGATATAAGTAAGCAGTTCTTATTGTATCGGACCAAAACCTCGCTAATTGATCTTTACGGTGCTTCCTCTATCAATTCAATTCTTTATCCATAGAATAAAGTATCTAGGCATATCTATTTCTTCATTTGATATGAAGTTTTTTTCTTTGCTACAGCTGATAAAAATCGTTATTTTGGACGATGTATATGTAGAAAGCCTTTTAGTATTTAATGCTTTTTTTCTTTTCCTTTCTATAGTAGAGAGAGTCGCACGTAATGACAGATCACGGCCATATTATTAAAAGCTTGGGGTAAGAATGGGTTTCGTTCTAATGCTCGAAAATAATATTCCAAAGCTTTAGTATGTTCTCCATTACTTGTGTGGATAAGTCCTATATTATAGAGTATATAACTTCGATCATAGGGATCTATTTCTAGTCGCATAGCTTCATAATAATTCTGTAAAGCTTCCGCATAATTTCCTTCGGATTGAGCCGACATCCGTTACGGTCGTCATTCGATTCCACGAATCTCCGTTTCAGAACCGTACGTGAAATTTGCATCTCATACGGCTCCTCCTTTTTGTACATAATAAGAATAATAACTTATTACGACGTAAAATATTCTCATTATAAACTGAGCGGGGCTAGTGTTTTTACAAGAAATCTCTAACCAACCCTTCTGCAAAAGATTTTTTCTTACCATCAAGCGTGTTAGGATTAGATAGAAATGAAATAGGAACTCCAACAATTTCTTTGTCCTCAACGCTCCCTAATTTACAGGAATTGGTCACTTCAACAATCTTCGACGGTTATACGGGTATCCAAAGTACCAACGAGATGGATGCTTGTTGTCCCAGCCATTCTTGTTATCCCCACCCCTGATAAGGAGGAAGGGGTTAATCTTTAATAAATAACAAAGTTTTTGTGTTGTTGATTTCTAGGTGTAGTGCTTCTTCCCATATGCCCCCTATTGGTACTAGTGAAGTAGGATTAACCTATAATATAGAACCTATAGGTGTAACCTTTCGCTCAATACTCCAATCCACAATTGAAGTACCTGAGGCGGCATTACTCGAGGATACACGACAGAAGGAATTGTTCTATTTATAAACTTCACCTTCAACAAGTGTAGATTTCTTTCAGTAATCTTTTTTCTTTCTATCCCCAAGCGCGTGTCTTTGGATGATAAAAAAAGAATCAAATCACACCATCTCTGTAGTAAGTAAATGCCTCCTTTTCTCCTGAGGTTGTCGGAATTATTCGTAATAAGATATTGGCTATAATTGAAAACGTTTTATCAATAAAATTTCCATTTATCTGCGATCTAGGCATAGATAACAATACATTCTATAATTCTTCATTACCTCTCGTAGGAAAACGCTCCCACAAATAAAGGAATTGGACAGTACGAAATAACATAAAAACAGACTAATAAAATGAAATTCTCTTTATTACCGGAACTATGAAGCAAAGACCTTTCTTTTCTATTTTTATAGTTAGGGTTGATTTGATTGTTCGTACCTATCAAATAATCTAATTCTGAATAACTCGCTAATCACTCGGGTTTTGGGCCATAATTATTATGTAGGAGAGATGGCCGAGTGGTTCAAGGCGTAGCATTGGAACTGCTATGTAGGCTTTTGTTTACCGAGGGTTCGAATCCCTCTCTTTCCGTCCCTTACCCAATTCACCAATGTTCCTGACCATAATGGAGCAAATAAGGGAGAATATTATTCTAATAGCTAATAGTTAGACCGTATGGGTTCTCTATCCCTAATTCCCTTGATACAAAAATATTGGAAAGATAAGGAATCTAATTCTCGCTGCCGATCTATTCCTTTGTCAAAAATGAAGTAAGATTGCTCAAATCCTTGTTATTTGAGTGAGTTTTAAGTTTGACGAGAATAATATTCTACCACTAGCAATTCATTTATTTTCAACCCGACCCCCTTACTATCTATTATTTGATTGACTAGTCCTTTATATTGGACTGAGTGAAGAGTCAAATGGTTTGGCAATTCCTCATGAGGAGTTGAATCAATAGAATTTTGAATCAGAGCTCTGGATTTTTTATCATCCTTCGCTGTAATAATATCGCTGGGTTTGCAACGATAACTCGGTATATCTACTATTCGACCATTAACTAAAATATGCCTGTGATTAACTAATTGGCGGGCTCCGGGAATAGTAGAAGCCATGCTCAATCGAAAAAGGATATTATCCAAACGCATTTCAAGTAATTGTAATAAAACCTGACCTGTTGAACCTTTCGCTTTTCCGGCAATACGGACATATTTAAGCAATTGTCGTTCTGTAAGACCATAATGAAAACGCAATTTTTGTTTTTCTTCTAGACGAATACGATATTGGGATCTTTTACCGGAACGTGATTGGTTTCTAAGATCACTTCCAACTCTAGGTCTTTTACTAGTTAGTCCCGGTAAAGCCCCCAGCCGGCGTATTTTTTTGAAACGAGGCCCTCGGTAACGCGACATAAAAACTCCTTATTTGAAATTCCATTTTACAGAATAAGTCTAACTTTGTTATTGTATATATGAAATAGATAAATAAAAAAGGATCTTTTCCTTTCTTGATTTGGTCTGTAGAGACCTAATCGAACTCTTCCTATTTTTTAGTCCTAGTTGAAAGTTTCTACGACATAATAGATTGGGACTCTTGAAAAATGGGTCTTTTCAAAAGTTTTTGAGTTCAACGAGACATTATCAATCATGTAAAAAAGCAAACAAATCCGTAAAAGCCAGCTATCGGAATCGAACCGATGACCACCGCATTACAAATGCGATGCTCTAACCTCTGAGCTAAGCGGGCTCACATACGCATAAGAAAATTGTATATTGCATAAGAATTTACTAAACTACGTGGAGCTTATTGGATCTGTCCTAGTAACTATTCATAATTCATATTATTATAGCAAAAAGAAATCAAAAAATCGACCGTTCAAGTATTCAACAATGTTGGGTCAGATTCTAGTAAAAGAAGAGTCTATATGTGGTATATATCCATCTCTATTGAATTGCGGATACAGAAATGATAGAATCATTTCTGATCCCAGAAAATGATTTCTGCAGATAGAGATGAAAGAAGATAGGCAAAAAATAGGAGGAAACCCTATTCAATATAGGAATCGGCATCTGATGAATTCAAGGGTTCCATTGAAACGACATCACAATAAGATCCTAATCGAAAAAGGGGGATATGGCGAAATTGGTAGACGCTACGGACTTAATTTGTATTGAGCCTTGGTATGGAAACCTACTAAGTGAAAACTTCCAAATTCAGAGAAACCCTGGAATTAAAAATGGGCAATCCTGAGCCAAATCTTCTTTTCCGAAACCAAACCCAAATACAGGGGTTCAAAAAGCGAGAATAAAAAAGGATAGGTGCAGAGACTCAACGGAAGTTGTTCTAACAAATAGAGTTTACTATGTTGCATTGGCAAAGGACTCTTTTCATCGAAACTCCAGAAAGGATGACGGATAAATCTTAATATACATATGTCTACGGACCGAAATAGTATATCAAATGATTAATGACTACTCAAATTTATATTTGAAAATGCAAAAATTGTTAGTAAGCCATTCCGAGTTGAAGAAAGAAAAGAATCGACTTTTCATTGATAAAAAAAGTGTCACTCCACAGTCTGAGAGATCTTTTGACGAACTGAGATTAATCGGACGAGAATAAAGATAGAGTCCCATTATACATGTCAATACTGACAACAAGGAAATTGATAGTAAAAGGAAAATCCGTCGACTTTAGAAATCATGAGGGTTCAAGTCCCTCTATCCCCAAATCCCCTAATAAAGGATTATTTGATTACCTAATTCTTTTTCTCATACTCCCGTTTCTTTTCATTATTTCATTAGTGGTTTCAAGCTTGTTATCTTTCTTATTCACCCTATTAGTTTACAACGAGATCCTATAAAAATTGGATTCTCTTTTCAC